GAAGCCCCTGGATTATATCACCAGATCTCGATTTTTCATATATAAATGTAATTAAAGTATCTCCTTCGTACAGGATTTCCCCATAATGGCCATGAACAGCTGCTTCTGGAGTGGCCAAATAAGGCTTAGCTGATCGTATTACTACAGAGTCAACTTGAACAAGTATAACTTGACCCGGTTTTGGGTGTGGTACGTTTTTGGCTATACATATATTTTCAAAAATAAACTGACCAAGACTCATTATTGTAGATGTTTCTTGACAATAATTGGGATGGAGAAAATACCAATTCAAATTGAAAATAATGTTACTGCACGAATCGGGATTATAAATTTTCTCATTTTCATCCATTAAATAATATTTAATTACTTGAAAAGCCTGTTTTAAATTGTCAAGTTGCAAATAGTTATTTATCAAGGTCTGATTATGAGTTAGTAAATGGTAAAATGAATAAACATTCGCAATTCGAAAGGCTGTTCCTAAAGGACCCAGCGAATTCTTAATTGGAATTCGAGGGTCTTTTGTAATTTTAATTGATTCTTTTATCACATTGTGATATTTTACATGGTTGAATGGACCCATTCGAAAACAATTGAATGATGACAAAATTATCAACGATTGGAATCCCGTATTTCTATTCAATAACGTATGAATAGTTCTTTGATTTTGATTAAGGGGTTGTTGAATTCTTGCCTTGGAATAAATGGAAGAAAACGGATTGATATTGGTGCAAGCTGATCCATTATCAAAGAGCAATCCTGAGCCCGATGGATCATTCCTTTTTCCGATATATGAAATAGTGGATTGCACCAAGTCGATTCTTAGGAAATGTCGAACCAAACCATTTGCCTTTATTTCAACAAAGGAAGCACGGGCTTCTTGACTAGAAGAACTTTTTTTGTCTTGGTCCCAATTCAATACTAAACAAGTCTGAAGTAATTGAATATTTGTATCAGAAATTAATTGAATTAGTTTACCATTTCCATAAAAGATATAATTGACAAGTTGAAGTTGCACATTATCCCTTTCCTGCAACAGATCCGTGGGGAAAAGCGTTGCAAAAGTTATACTGTTCGTTATTTCATATATGATGACAGGCCGAACCAAAACAAAATACTTTTTCTTGCTAAGTCTGATCCGTTGAACATAGATCCAATTTTTCCATTTTTTGGATTCCTTGGAATTTTGTTTTCCTGTTCCTGGTGGTATCAAAACCTTTCTATGCCGGGATATCTTATCTGGCTTTCCAGGAAAATGGATATCTCCAGAAAAGATTTTAAGTTCAATTTCTTCTTTTATTATCCCCACTCGGACCAACCCGCCTATTCGGCTTCTTATATTTAAAGTAATTTGTGTATCTACCCCAATGATACTATTGTTCCGTACCATTATGGAAGACGATCCGGATAAGATATGCACTTCCTCGGAAATGAAAAAAAACCGATCTACTTTCATTTGGTATTTTGGCCTAAATTCCTTGCCTCCTCGATACTCAATCAAATCCTCTTTTTTGAGGATTGAATGCATTTCTAGCATACTATATTTTAAAATGCCCAAACTCTTTCTTCTGTATCGAGGATCGTTGAAATAAGCAAGAATACTATTTCTACGGAAAATGCCATTGATGGGGATTTCAATCGAGATACCTGAAGGGGGCATTAGTTCGTTCTCGCGTTCTTGAATCGATTGGAGTGGAATGATGAATCTATTTCTTCGCCTCTTTGAGAATAAATCAGAATTCTGGTAGAGAATGGTCGGATCTATGAGATTACAACGACCAGTACATAGAATTCGACTAAGGTCTGAATAATCAGGAATCCTATCTTCTTTTTTACCCGAAAAATCCGAAGTAAAGAATTTTTGTCTCGACTGATCATTCGTTCCTGAGAGGTTAGAAGTAGATCCTCTCTTGACAGAACGCTTGACAGAAGGAGAATGCGCACTCATTTGATCTTGATCCTTGTGGGACGAAAGTGAGACTAGACTGGATCTGCATGACTCTCCTAATAATAGCCACAAATGACTTGTTTTTGGTAATCGATGAAGATTACTGTATGTAAATTCGGGTGCATGATACACATCGGTGCTCCAGTGTATTTCTCCGTCTGAGTAAGAATAAATATGTTTTCGAACCTTCTCTTTAAAACGCAAAGTGGATGTTCCTGTACGAATCTCAGCAATCACTTGTTCTGATTCTACATATTGATCGTTTTGAACTAAAAGATAACTTTGGGATGGAATATTTATATTATGTCGAATATCTTCACTCTCAATAGTTAGGTACAAGTTTATAGAACATAGAAAGGCGGGATGTCCATGGCGTGTACGTGTCGGATGAACCAAATCCTCATTGAATTTTATTTTTCCATTAGAAGGGGCTCGCACACGTTCTATAGTACCCCCCGTGAAGACTCCGCCGGTATGAAAAGTTCTTAATGTTAATTGAGTACCCGGCTCTCCAATCGATTGGCCTGCAATAATACCTACAGCTTCTCCCAATTC